TGTATAGAGAGGACCTCACCGTTTAAGAAGTAACCATAGAAACGATGGAACCCACTATATCCATTTATATTTACAACTTTTATGTGGTTTTGATACCTAATATCAATACAATTTTTTCTAGGCATTTCACCTAGAAAAAAAAAATCGTGGTCGGGAAGGTTATAGTAGCAAAAGCCATTGGAATTAAAATTTTATACATTGGAAGAATCCGTTTTGTTATTAATAGACTAGGATACGGGAAGGGAATAACTGAAAGAAAGGAAATCGATTAGTTATTCATCAAAGTTTCATTTATTCAATGACCAGAATTAAACGAGGGTATATAGCTCGAAGACGTAGAACAAAAATTCGTTTATTTGCATCAACCTTTCGAGGGGCTCATTCAAGACTTACTCGTACTATTACTCAACAGAAAATAAGAGCTTTGGTTTCGGCTCATCGGGATAGAGGTAGACAAAAGAGAGATTTTCGTCGGTTGTGGATCACTCGGATAAATGCAGTAATTCGCGAGAATAAAGTATACTCTAGTTATAGTAAATTTATACACAATCTGTACAAGAGACAGTTACTTCTTAATCGTAAAATACTTGCACAAATAGCTATATTAAATAAGAGTTGTCTTTATATGATTTCCAATGAGATCATAAAATAAAGAGATTGGAAGGAATCCGTTGGAATAGTTTAAATGGAGTTCCCTGGAGAATGAACTCTGGGAAGGTAGAGTAGAAATTAGTATGATAAAATATGATAAAGTCATCAAAATGAAGAAAGACGTTAAATATAAAATATTTATTCCTCTTCTCCCATTTTTTTTCTTACGACAGGACATTTCGATTTTACGATTTTTCGAACAAAAAAAAAAACGTCAATCCGCATTTGAGTTTGGATTGGAATTTTATTTTGATTCAATTCAATTGAAGAGTCAACCTATTTTTTTCTGGTTCTAAGACCAGCAGCTCTAGCGGTTGACTCGCTTCTTTCAAATTGTTTCTCATTATTAAGAAAAGGTAACGGAGATAAAATACGAGCTTGTTTTATAGCAATAGTAATTAATCGTTGTTGTTTTAAGGTCAATCTATTCACCCGTCTAGATAATATTTTTCCTTGTTCGCTAATAAATCGACTAATTAAACTCATGTTTCTATAATCAATTCGATCCCCCGATTGGATCGGAGGCAAACGCCTACGAAAAGATCGCTTAGATTTAAGAAAGATTCGCTTGGATTTATCCATGGTTTGTTTATTCCTTATCCTGAAAATCCCAATCCTATTTCTTAATTCTACATCATCTTTGATCCGATCGAAATAGGATTTGGTTTGTTTCTATTTATTTGTTTATATTTAAATAAATTAAAAAATAAATTAAAATAAATTATATATATTGTTATATATAATATGTAATTTTTCATCTTCCTTGGAAGACTGACACACGAGCGATCGGTTCGATCTATTTCTTTATCTCCCCATGAATCGTATGTTTGTAACAACAGGGACAGAATTTTCTCAATTCCAATCGACTAGGCGTATTGTGTCGATTCTTTTGAGTAATATATCTGGAAATGCCCATTGATTCCTTATTAACACGATTTCGAACACAACTGGTACATTCCAAAATAACCGTTACTCGGACATCTTTACCCTTAGCCATGAACCTCCTTTGGTTTTTGATTCACTCAATTCTTTTCTTTAATTTTCCGACCCGAAGCAAGGAAGAAGAAAGGACACAAAAATAGAAGCAGGTAACTCGAAATCAAATTATGAAAGAAATATTTTGTTGCAATCAATATAGTAATAAATAATAAGTAATATAATGATTTCTAACTATATTTATAATTTTTAATTGCCGTWCAGTATTTCATTTTCAGTTAAGTATCTTGTATGATATTGTTGCCCCAACCACCGCATTTCCGTTCTATTATTAATTTAATTTGAGCCTGAGCCCGAGGTCATAGTTTCACTGAGGGTGAAACCGCTTTTTCTTTGTTTTTTTTTTTTTTTTAGAAAGAATAAGTAAAAAAAGAAAAAAAGAAAAAACAAAGAAAAAAAGAAGGGAGGGGTAGGGATTAGTTACAGATATTTGATTGTATCTCTAATCTTCTTCCCCCTTCCCATATCAATAGCTAGAATGAAAAAAAGGGGAATATCAACGCATCCGGAAAAAAACGATTGATCTCTATCAATAAACCTGCTAAAGACCCGAACCATAGAGTACTTACTACCGGTGCCACGGAGAGATATGTTTTTAGATCTCGCATTTTAAAAACTCCTCTTTCTGTATTCGTTATTGTAATTTTATTGTAATTTGTAATACCTAATGGTAATACATATATGACCGGATGTGTATATGTAGTTAATGACTTACCACTTGTACGCGGAGTTCCTAATTCAAATTGAAATGTACAAAATAGATATTTATTAAAAGAAAAAAATACGTCCATTTCCGCCTTAAATTCCTAAAAAATATTAATTTTTTGTGGTAGATTTCATATTAATTTCATAC